TATTGAAAAATCCCATTTTTTGCTCATTCTTCATTGAATCATATAGATCGATCTAGCTCTGATGGGATTTATATTCTGTTTACTAAATCACATAAAATTTGACACAAAAACTCCATATATGAATGATATGGAATGTATGAAATCCGTATGAACGGAGAATAAAGAAAATTTTCTACTCAAATTGAAATTTGCAACAGAATAGATACAAAAGGAAAGGAATTGATAAAACATTCTTGGAAAAAAAAATTATGTGGCTTAACGCTTAATTCGATTTATTTATAGTATAGAATTTTGTATAGTATAGAATTTTGTAGAGAATATCCCTTCGTTCTATTTCTACCATTATTATGATATTACATATTCCTATTCGATTGGATACCAAAAAAACAGATGCAAGATTTGATCCCTTCGCCGAGATAAAGACAGAATAATCAGAAACAATATAGAGTTGATTTTTTTTTGTTACTTAACCCTTTTTGCCCTGTCTATTGTATTGTGAAAAAAAGATTTGCAGAGAAAAAAGATATTTTTACCTATTTAGTACTATATTCATAGAATTCGAAAAATACGAGTGTAAAGCGGGTTCTTTTTATTAATTTATTTATTTTTTTATTAATTTATTTATTTATAGTAAACTTAAACACAAGCAGATACCTATATATCATATATTAAGATACTCGATTGTCTGTGTAATTTCTGTTCTGGTTTCGGGGGTTGCATATACTCATAATTGTTGCTATAATGGAATTTGAGACTGAGAAAAAGAAAAGCGGAGAAATAATAACGATTCTTTTTTATTGAAAAGACGCAATACTTATTAGTTATCATTTGGATTTTCTTATGCCATTAGGGAACCCTGATTTGAAATCAAAATCTAAGAGTTGTTCATAAATTCGCAGTCAAGTCAATAGTTATAGTTAAAGATTCAATTTCTCATTAATTTTTACTTTTGTGACTGAAAGCCTATATATATTTTCAAAAGTATGGATCCTAAAAAAAGGAAAGATTTTTTTAGTAGTGAAGGGAATTAAGTAGGGAAAAGGGATTCAAAATGCAAGTACAATAAAAAAAAATCAGTAATCCATCCCAAAGAGGTCATATTTGCATCTATTTTGTATCATTTTGGCGGCATGGCCGAGCGGTAAGGCGGAGGACTGCAACTCCTTGGTCCCCAGTTCGAATCTGGGTGTCGCCTGATTCTAATGAAAAAAAAAAAAAAGACCCGAAATTCCTTATCGACTGATAGAACCTATAACTCACCTAATTATTCCCCAGCCGAAGGAGAGACCCTTGTCTCTTGATATGTACTTACTCGATTCTAAGCATCTGGGGTTCTCAAAAGTTCAAGTTCTGTAAATCCTTGTGTCTAGGATTCAAGGGAAGATTATACTAAGTAGTGGTTACTAACTGAGCCTTGAATTCGATTAGAGAGCCGAAGGCGATATCTAACTAGTTCGTAATTAGGAATTGTGAAAAAGCGGAATATATTTTGTATACACACTCAAAGGAGTCTCTGAGTATTCAGGTATTTGATTAATATTCGATTGGGTAATTGGCTTTTTTAGAAAAAAAAGCTCAAAAAGAACCTCTTTTCCGCCGGTCAAGAGTGGAATAGGCTGTTAAAAATCGTATAGGAATTTGTTATATGTATGTGGATTTATTGAATTGCTTCATTAAATTTAATTAATAGTCCGAAATAAGAATCCCTTTTTGACTCTGTATCATTGATTTTACTATTATTAGTATTAGTGAACAATAATGGAATAATTCCTTCATATTTATAGAGATAGGGGACATAATTCACATGGATATTGTAAGTCTCGCTTGGGCTGCTTTAATGGTAGTCTTTACATTTTCCCTTTCACTTGTAGTATGGGGAAGAAGTGGACTCTAGAAATACTACTTAACTAATTGAGTTTTGAGTATGAGGAATCAAACTGTATCAATTGTTTTATAGATCGTTCCGCAAAGTGTTTTTAAAGATAATAATGTCAATCAAAGAGATATTTTAATAATTCCCATGTTTATATTTCGAAAGGAAATGTAGATGATAGGAAATATATTTCGGATTTTTTCTAAATTCTCTATTTCGCCGAACGGACTCTTATACAAATTATATAGGGACAACGGGGAACAGCAGACCCCCTTTTTTGTTTTCCTCTTTCTCCAAATACAAGAGAAAGCCGCCGTTCTGTTATTAATATTAAGCGGATACCTACTTTCTAAAGGAAAGAACATAGATATAGTGCTTGTTCAACAAGATATACACATAATAAGATCTTGACCCGGACGAGTCGCAGATTTGGCACTTACCACTTGTTTTATTATTTTAGAAACCGGATTTGTGCTTTATCGACTCATTTCATATCATGGTTTAAGTGTTACAAATTCAATTAATGAGGTTTACTATTTCTTTTCAAAATTCGAAGAAGTTTACATACCATAGAACTCTTTGGATCATCTATCAACCAGTCAATCAATTTAATTACTTTACTTCTTG